AATGAAGTGCCTGATTTAAAGGTCTACTTTGATAGAGTGGCTCATGCAGTAATTTGCCTTCATTATATTTAAAAGAATTAAACTATTTCTGATAGTATCAAAAACTACTGTACATCATATACTAAAATATAAAAAAAGATAAGCTAATTAAGCTATTGGGTTCATACCCCATCTATAAAGGTTTTAATCCTTTTCTTCTTAATTATTAAAATTTATAAAATAATATTTTTATTTACAACAATATTTGGAACCCTGATTTCAATTTCTTCTTTTTCATGAATAGGTATATGAATGGGCTTAGAAATTAATTTATTAGCTATTATTCCCCTGATAAATAATAGTGATAATAATTTCTCCTCTGAAGCTTCTTTAAAATACTTTATCTCACAAGCTTTAGCTTCAACTATTTTCTTATTTTCTTTAATTTTAATTTCTAATAATTTTATTATCATAAATATTAGTAATTATCTAATTTTAATATTAAATTCAAGATTATTGATTAAAATAGGATCTGCACCTTTCCATTTCTGATTCCCTGAAGTAATGGAAGGCCTTTCTTGAATAAATTGTATACTATTATTAACCTGACAAAAAATTGCACCAATAATTTTATTAATGTATAATTTAAATTTTCCTATATTTTTTATATTAATTATTGTATTAAGAATACTAGTAAGTGGAATTATAGGATTTAATCAAACTAGATTACGAAAAATTATTGCATTCTCATCAATTAATCATATTGCATGAATATTAAGATCTATATTTATTATAGAAACAATTTGATTACATTATTTTATTATTTATTTTATTATTTCAATTAATATTATCATTATTTTCTATGCAAATAATATTTTTTATCTTAAGCAATTATTTGTATCATTTAATAAAAATTTTATAATTAAATTATTTTTTATTTTAAATTTTCTTTCTCTAGGAGGACTTCCACCTTTCTTAGGATTTTTCCCAAAATGAATCACAATTCAAAATTTAGTAGAAAATAATTTTATTATACTTTCATTAATCATAATTATTTTAACTTTAATTATTTTATATTATTACATACGAATTACATTTAGATCCTTAATAATTAACTTAAATGAATTAAATTATAATTTTAATTATTCAAATTCTAATAATTTAATTTTTTGTATTAATTTTATTTCATTGTCAGGCTTACTATTTAGAACCTTAATATTTAACTATCTTTAAGGATTTAAGTTAGTTAAACTTATAGCCTTCAAAGCTTTACACAAAGAAATATAAGCCTTTAAGCCTTAAGATTTCTCTACCTTTAAATTTGCAATTTAATATTATTTTGTTAACTATAAGGCTTGGTAAAAGAATATTCATTCATAAATAAATTTACAATTTATCGCCTAATTTCAGCCATTTTACCGAACAAATGATTATTCTCAACAAACCACAAAGATATTGGAACTTTATACTTTATTTTTGGAGCTTGAGCTGGAATAGTTGGAACTTCTTTAAGATTATTAATTCGATCTGAATTAGGTAACCCTGGAACCTTGATTGGAGATGATCAAATTTATAATGTTATTGTTACTGCTCATGCATTCGTCATAATTTTTTTTATAGTTATACCAATTGTAATTGGAGGATTTGGAAATTGACTAGTACCCCTGATACTAGGAGCTCCTGATATAGCCTTTCCTCGAATAAACAATATGAGATTTTGACTATTACCTCCCTCTTTAACACTACTTTTAATAAGAAGAATAGTAGAAAGAGGAGCAGGAACTGGATGAACTGTTTACCCACCACTTTCATCTAATATTGCTCATGGTGGAGCATCAGTTGATTTAGCTATTTTTAGTCTTCATCTAGCTGGTATTTCTTCTATTCTTGGTGCCGTAAATTTTATTACCACTGTAATTAATATGCGATCAACTGGTATAACATTTGATCGAATACCTTTATTTGTATGATCTGTTGCAATTACCGCCTTACTACTTCTTTTATCTCTTCCTGTTTTAGCTGGAGCAATTACAATATTATTGACTGACCGAAATTTAAATACTTCATTTTTCGACCCAACTGGTGGTGGAGATCCAATTCTTTACCAACATTTATTTTGATTTTTTGGACATCCAGAAGTTTACATTTTAATTTTACCTGGATTTGGAATAATTTCTCATATCATCAGTCAGGAAAGAGGTAAAAAGGAAACTTTTGGAACTCTTGGAATAATTTATGCAATAATAGCAATTGGATTATTAGGTTTTATTGTTTGAGCTCATCACATATTTACAGTTGGAATAGATGTTGATACTCGTGCTTATTTTACTTCAGCAACTATAATTATTGCAATTCCCACTGGAATTAAAATTTTCAGATGATTAGCTACTTTACATGGTACTCAAATTAATTATTCACCTTCAATACTTTGAGCATTAGGATTTGTATTTTTATTTACTGTAGGAGGTTTAACAGGAGTAATTTTAGCAAATTCCTCAATTGACATTATTCTCCACGATACTTATTATGTAGTAGCTCATTTCCATTATGTTTTATCCATAGGAGCTGTTTTTGCTATTATAGCAGGATTAATTCAATGATTTCCATTATTCACAGGATTAACTTTAAACGAAAAATTCTTAAAAATTCAATTTTTCATTATATTCATTGGTGTAAATTTAACCTTTTTCCCTCAACATTTTCTAGGATTAGCTGGTATACCACGACGATACTCTGATTATCCAGATGCTTATGCTCCATGAAACATTATTTCATCAATAGGTTCCCTAATTTCACTAATAAGAATTTTTATTTTACTTTTTATCATCTGAGAAAGATTTGTTTCTAATCGAAAAAGAATTTCTCCTTTAAACCTACCCTCATCTATTGAATGGTTACAATCTATACCACCTGCCGAACATAGATACTCTGAATTACCAATAATCACTAATTTCTAATATGGCAGATTAGTGCACTGGACTTAAGTCCCAAATATAAAGTTGACCTTTTTTTAGAAAATGGCAACATGAAAAACTTTAACAACTCAAGATAGAGCTTCCCCATTAATAGAACAATTACTATTTTTTCATGATCATACATTAATAATTCTGTTAATAATTACTGTTTTAGTAGGATACTTAATATTAAGATTATTTTTTAATAAATTTAACTATCGATATTTACTTGAAGGTCAAACTATTGAACTAATTTGAACTATTTTACCTGCAGTAACTTTAATTTTTATTGCACTTCCTTCTCTTCGATTACTTTATTTATTAGATGAAGTAAATAATCCTTTAATAACTATTAAAACTATTGGTCATCAATGATATTGATCATATGAATATTCTGATTTTAAAAATGTTGAATTTGATTCTTATATAATTCCTTCAAATGAAATAAATTTATATAATTTCCGTTTATTAGATGTTGATAATCGAATTACAATTCCTTATAATTCTCAAATTCGAATATTAGTTACAGCAGCAGATGTTCTTCATTCATGAACTATTCCTGCATTAAGAATTAAAATTGATGCAACTCCAGGACGATTAAATCAAATTAGATTTTTTATTAATCGAACAGGATTATTTTTTGGTCAATGTTCTGAAATTTGTGGTGCAAATCATAGTTTTATGCCTATTGTTATAGAAAGAATTTCTCCTAACTATTTTATAAATTGAATTTCTAATGTAAGAGAAATTTACATTAGATGACTGAAAGTTAGTACTGGTCTCTTAAACCATTTTATAGTAATGTAACGTTTACTTCTAATGAAAAAATTTAGTTAAAAATATAACATTAGTTTGTCAAACTAAAATCATTTTCATTTTAAAAAAAGTAATTTTTAATTCCTCAAATAGCTCCTTTAAGTTGATTAACTTTATTTATTTACTTTACAATAATTTTTTTAATATTTAATTCAATAAACTATTTTAGATACAAATATTCAATTAAATCTAATTTAAATATTAAAAAAAACAAAAATTTTAATTGAAAATGATAGCAAATTTATTTAGATCTTTTGATCCAATTACAGCTTTCAATTTATCATTAAATTGAATAAGAACTTTATTAGGTATCTTATTTATCCCATCTATATTTTGATTAATTCCATCACGTTGAAATTTCTTATGAATTAAAATTATTAATATTTTACATATTGAATTTAAAATTTTAATTGGTAAAGTAAAAGGTTCAACTTTAATTTTTATTTCACTATTTTCTATTATTTTATTTAATAATTTCTTAGGATTATTCCCTTATATCTTCACTAGAACTAGACACTTAATTTTAACATTAAGATTAGCATTACCTTTATGATTAAGATTCATAATTTATGGATGAACTAATCACACTACTCATATATTTGCCCATTTAGTTCCTCAAGGAACTCCTGCTATTCTTATACCTTTTATAGTATGTATTGAAACGATTAGAAATATTATTCGCCCAATAACTTTAGCTGTACGACTAGCAGCTAATATAATTGCAGGTCATCTTTTATTAACTCTTTTAGGAAATACAGGACCTATAATATCTCTTATTTTATTAAATATCTTAATTTTCACTCAAATTTTATTATTAGTTCTAGAATCAGCTGTTGCTATTATTCAATCATACGTATTTGCAATTCTTAGAACTCTATATTCAAGAGAAACAAATTAATGAGTAGACATAAAAATCACCCTTTTCATTTAGTTGATGTTAGACCTTGACCTATTTTAGGAGCATTCAGAGCTATAATTATAATAATTGGTTTAATCAAATGATTTCATTTTTTTAATCATAATTTATTTTTATTAGGATTCACTATTACAAGATTAATTATATACCAATGATGACGAGATATTACACGTGAAGGTACATTCCAAGGATTGCATACATTTAATGTAACTATAGGTCTTCAATGAGGTATAATTCTTTTTATTACATCAGAAGTATTTTTCTTTATTTCATTTTTTTGAGGATTTTTTCATAGAAGACTATCTCCTTCAATTGAATTAGGAATACTATGACCACCAAAAAGAATTGAAACATTCAATCCTATGCAAATTCCATTATTAAATACTTTAATTTTACTTACTTCTGGTCTAACTGTAACATGAGCCCATCATAGATTAATAGAAAATAATTTTAATCAAACAAGTCAAAGATTAACTTTAACAGTAATTTTAGGAATTTATTTTTCTATCTTACAAGGATATGAATATATTGAAGCCCCATTTACAATTTCTGATACAGTTTATGGATCAAGATTTTTTATAAGAACAGGATTTCATGGAATTCATGTAATTATTGGAACAACATTTTTACTTGTATGTTTAATTCGACATTTAAATAACCACTTCTCATCTATCCATCACTTTGGTTTTGAAGCTGCTGCTTGATACTGACATTTTGTTGATGTAGTTTGATTATTCCTTTATATTTCTATCTATTGATGAGGTAGATATTTATATAATATAAATATTATATTTGATTTCCAATCAAAAAATCTAAATAAATTAGTATAAATAATTTTTATAATAATTTATTTATCTTTAATTATTATCACTATTACAATAATCATAATAATAATTGCATCAATTATTTCAAAAAAAACTTTTATAGATCGAGAAAAAAGAAGACCTTTTGAATGTGGATTTGATCCTAAAAGTTCTGCTCGATTACCATTTTCTTTACAATTTTTTCTAATTGCTGTTATTTTTTTAATTTTTGACGTTGAAATTACTTTACTTATCCCATTAATTTTTTCATTAAAATTTACATCAATTATTAGATATTTAAGAATTGCAATCTTTTTTATTTTAATTTTAATTATTGGACTATACCATGAATGAAATCAAGGGGCATTAAACTGAGCATTCTAGGATAATAGTTAATTTAACATTTAATTTGCATTTAAAAAATATTGATAATAATAATCAATTTATCTTATAAATAAAAATATTAATTTATAATCTTAAATTGTACACCCCCTTTTTCCTTTTTCAAAAATATATATTTATTTTATTGAATAAATTTATAATAAAAAATTTAATATTTATTTTATTTAAAATAAAAATTATTAGATTTATAATCTAATCTTGGATTGTACACCCTTATTTTATTAAATAAGAAACAAATTATTGTATTTAGTTTCGACCTAAAATTTTGGTATAATTACCCTTATTTAATTAATTGAAACCAAAAAGAGGTAAATCACTGTTAATGATTAAATTGAGTTCATCTCCAATTAAAGAAATAAGTTATTCAAAAATAAGCTTCTAACTTAATTTTTTAGCGATGAAATTTCGTTATTATTTCTTATTTATATAGTTTAATTAAAACATTATATTTTCATTATAAAATTAGAAAAATTTTCTTTTAAATATTCAAAAATATAACTATTTCCTTAATATCTTCAATATTATGCTCTTTATAAGCTATTTGAATATAAATATATAATAAATAAAAAAATAATTCATAAAACAATTAAAATAAAAAAAATTTTTAAATTATTATTAAATAAAAATTGACTAAATTTTGATATATTAATTAAGTTTTTATAAATATTTTGTCTTCCTAAATATTCAGATCAACCTTGATCTAAATTTTGATAAATTAATTTTCCTAAATAAATAGGATAAAAATTTACACCAAATGTTGAAAGAATAGGTATATTTCATATTGAAGAAAAAAATAAACTTGAGTATAAAAAATTTAAAGATTTTAATTCATAATTTAAAGAAAATTTAGAAAATTCATACCCAATTCACCCTCCAATAACAGTAACAATTAAAGCTATAATTTTTATAATTATAGGTAAACAAATAAAATAAGGAATAGAAAATATTACTCAACTTAATATTCTACCTCCTATAATTACAAATAAAATTAAACCTCCTATACCTGCTAATATTAAGTATCTCGAATCATTGAGACAATTTAATGAAATAAAATTAAAATTTCCAAATAATAAATAATATATTAAACGAAAAGTATAACAAACAGTTAAACCTGTAGAAATAAAAAATATTAAATAAATATAAATATTTAAATATCTTATAGAAAGAATTTCTAAAATTAAATCTTTTGAATAAAATCCAGATAAAAAAGGTAACCCACATAAAGACAAATTAGAAATACTAAAAAATGAACAAACTAAAGGTATTTGAATAACTAATCCTCCTATATAACGAATATCTTGACAATTTCTCAAATTATGAATAATACATCCTGCACATATAAATAATGTAGCCTTAAATAAAGCATGAGTTAAAAGATGAAATAGAGCCAAATGTAATTCACCTAAAGCTAAAATTCTTATTATTAATCCTAATTGTCTTAAAGTAGATAAAGCAATAATTTTTTTTAAATCAAATTCAAAATTAGCTCCTAATCCTGCTATAAATATAGTTATAGTTCCAATAAATAATAAAAATAATAAAATATTATTTCCTAAACATAAATTAAAACGAATTAATAAATATACTCCTGCTGTTACTAAAGTTGAAGAATGAACTAAAGATGAAACTGGAGTAGGCGCAGCTATAGCTGCAGGCAATCATGAAGAAAATGGAATTTGTGCTCTTTTAGTTATTGCTGCTAAAACTACTAAAAAAGAAATTAATTCTATAGAAAAATCATTTTTTATAAATTCTAAATAGAAAATATAATTTCATCTACCATAATTTAATATTCAAGCAATTGATATTAATAAAGCTACATCTCCAATTCGATTTGTTAAAGCTGTAATTATACCGGCATTATAAGATTTAATATTTTGATAATAAATAACCAAACAATAAGAAACTAATCCTAAACCATCTCATCCTAATAAAATTCTAATTAAATTAGGAGAAATAATTAATAATATTATAGATAAAACAAATATTGAAACTAACATAATAAATCGATCAATATTTAAATCTCCTTCTATATATTCTTTTCTATAAATAATAACTATTGAAGAAATAAATAAAACAAATCTCATAAATAATAAAGATATTCAATCAAATAAAATTACCATATTTATTGAACTAGAATTAATTGTAATTAAATTAAATTCTAAAATTATTCTATAATCTAAAACTAAAAAATTTAATCTTAAAATAAATAATATTAAACTAAAAATTAAAAATACTCCAAAATAAATTACACAAATTGATATTATCTAAAATGAATAGCCATATCTTTGATTCCACAAATCAATATTTTTTTTAAACTATTTAAATAAAGTCAAAGAACAAAATATTCACCCTTTAAAATCAATAAATTTAAAGGTAATCAATGTAATAATAATAATAAATATTCACGATTAACTCCTATTGAAAAAGAATAAATTCCAGAATAATTTTTTCCATGTTGTCTATAAGCATATAAATATAAAGAATAAACAGCTCTAAAAAATGAAATTAAAGATAATATTAATATTCTAATAAAACTTCATCTAACTAAACTATTAATTAATATAATTTCACCTAATAAATTTAATGATGGGGGAGCAGCTATATTTGAAGAATTTAATAAAAATCATCATAAAGATATTCTTGGTATTAAATTAATTAATCCTTTATTTAAAAATAATCTTCGACTAACTAATCGTTCATAAGATAAATTTGCTAAACAAAATAATCCTGAAGAACATAATCCATGAGCTAATATTATTACTAAAGCTCCTATTAACCCTCAATAATTTAATGTTATAATACCTCCTAAAACTAATCCTATATGAGCAACTGAAGAATATGCAATTAAAGATTTTATATCTGTTTGACGTAAACAAATTAATGAAACAAATACTCCTCCTACTAAACAAATTATAATAAAAAAATAAGAAATTTTTATTCCAATATTTATAAAAATAGGTATTAATCGTAATAATCCATAACCACCTAATTTTAATATAACTCCAGCTAAAATTATAGACCCAGAAATAGGGGCTTCAACATGAGCTTTTGGTAATCATAAATGAATAAAATATATTGGTATTTTAACTAAAAAAACTAAATTTATACAAATAAATAAAATTAAATAATTAACTCTATTATTTATTAAATAAAAATCTAAACTATTATAATTTTTATAGTAATAAAAAATTGAAATTATTATTGGTAAAGAAGCTAATAATGTATAAAATAATAAATAAGATCCAGCTTGAATTCGTTCAGGTTGGTACCCTCATCCAATAATTAAAAATAATGTTGGAATTAATCTTATTTCAAAAAATAAATAAAAAACAAATAAATTTAGTGATCTAAAAGTACAAAATAAAAATAATAATAGTATTAATACTATAAAAATAAATAATTTATAATAATAATTTTTATTAAATAAATTTCTTCTAGCTATAATTATTAATGAACAAATTCAAAATCTTAATAATACTATAACATAACTTAATAAATCACAACCAAAACTATATCTAATATTAAAAACTATATAATTTATTCTTATATTGAAAAAAAATAATAAAAATATTATAAAAAATAAAAATTGATTTAATCAAAAACTATTACGAAAAAAAGATAAAGGAATTATAAATAATATTATAAAAATAAATTTTATCATAATAAATTAAAAAGTTGAAAATAATCATTACCATGTCTTCGAATTATTGAAACTAAAATTGATAACCCTAAAGCTCCTTCACAAACTCTTATTGTAATAAAAATTATTCTTAAATAATATTCGTAACCATAAACTCTTAAATAAATAAATAAATTTATAAATAAAGATAAAATAATAAATTCTAAACTTAATAATATTAATAAAAAATATTTTCGTTTTATACAAAATGAAATTAATCCTATAAAATACATTAAAATAGAAAAAAATAATATAATTATTAACATTAGTTTTAATAATTTAAATAAAAATATTGGTCTTGTAAATCAAAAATAAGAAATTCTTTTAAAACTTCAGAGAAAGAAAAACTTTCTATCTTTAATCTCCAAAATTAAAATTTTAAATAAACTATTCTCTGCATTATCATAATAATAACTTTATCTTCAATTATTTCTGTATTATTCATTATAATAAATCACCCTCTTTCAATAGGATTAATTTTATTATTTCAAACTATTATAATTTCTTTAATTTCAGGTTTATTAATATTTAATTTTTGATTTAGATATATTTTATTTTTAATTATAGTTGGTGGTATATTAATTTTATTTATTTATATAACAAGAATTGCATCTAATGAAAAATTTAAATATTCAAATAAAATTACAATAATTTTATTAATTAGTTTTTTAATTTCTTTATATTTAATATTTAAAGATAAATTTATTTTTAATTTAATAAATTTAAATAATGAATCTTTAGAAATTAATAATTCTATAAATTTAATAATAAGAAAATTTATTAATTGACCTAATAATATTTTAATTTTTATATTAATTATTTATTTATTTATTACTTTAATTGCTGTGGTAAAAATTGCAGATAATAATAATGGACCTTTACGACAAAAAAATTAATGAAAACACCTTTTCGAACTATATCCCCAGTATTAAAAATTATTAATAATTCTTTAATTGATTTACCATCTCCTTCTAATATCTCAGCTTGATGAAATTTTGGATCTTTATTAGGATTATGTTTAGGATTACAAATTGTTACAGGATTATTTTTAGCTATACATTATACTGCTAATGTAGAATTAGCTTTTAATAGAATTGCTCATATTTGTCGAGATGTAAATTATGGTTGATTACTTCGAACTTTACACGCTAATGGAGCTTCATTCTTTTTTATTTGTTTATATTTACATATTGGACGAGGATTATACTATGGATCATATAATTTAATTCATACATGAATTATAGGAGTAATTATTTTTTTTATAGTTATAGGAACTGCTTTTTTAGGTTACGTTTTACCTTGAGGTCAAATATCCTTTTGAGGTGCAACTGTAATTACTAACTTAGTTTCAGCTATTCCTTATCTAGGAACATCAATTGTTCAATGATTATGAGGAGGATTTGCTGTTGATAATGCAACATTAACTCGATTTTTTACCTTACATTTTTTACTTCCTTTTGTAGTAGCTGCACTAGTAATAATTCATTTATTATTCCTTCATCAAACTGGATCTAATAATCCTTTAGGAACTAATAGAAATATTGATAAAATTCCTTTCCATCCTTATTTTTCATTTAAGGATTTATTTGGATTTATTATAATATTAATAATTTTAACTATTTTAACTTTAACTAATCCTTACCTTTTAGGTGATCCAGATAATTTCATTCCAGCTAATCCTCTAGTAACTCCGGTTCATATTCAACCTGAATGATATTTCTTATTTGCATATGCTATTTTACGATCTATTCCTAATAAATTAGGAGGAGTAATTGCATTAGTAATATCTATTGCAATTTTATTATTTATACCATTTAGAAACAAAAAAATATTTCAAAGAAATAGATTTTACCCTATTAATAAAATTTTATTTTGATCTCTTTTATCAATTGTAATTTTATTAACATGAATTGGTGCACGACCTGTTGAAGATCCTTATATTTTAACTGGACAAATTTTAACAATTTTATATTTTTTATATTATATTATTAATCCATTAATAGCAAAAATTTGAGATTATTTAATTTTTAACTAGTTTTTGAACTTGTATAAGTGTATATTTTGAAAATATAAAAAAGAGTAAATTCTCTATTAACTTTTATACTAAAATTAATTAACTAAATTAATAAAATATAAGAAAAAATTTTTAATCCTAAATAAAATAATATAAAATTTAATGAAACAGGTAAAAATCTTTTTCAAGCTAAATATATTAACTTATCGTAACGAAAACGAGGCAATGTTCCTCGAACTCAAATTCATAAAAATGATATAAATCCTAACTTTAAAAAAAATATAAATGAATAAATATCCCCCCCTAAAAATAAAATTCTACATAATATTCTTATAAATAAAATTCTTGCATATTCTGCTAAAAAAATTAAAGCAAAACCACCTCTTCTATACTCTACATTAAAACCTGATACTAATTCTGATTCTCCTTCAGCAAAATCAAAAGGAGTTCGATTAGTTTCAGCTAAACAAGAAACAAAAAAAATTAATCTTAATGGTAACGTTAAAAAAATTAATCAAATAAATTTTTGTACCTTTATAAAATCTATTAAATTTAATCTTATAACTAAAAATAAAAAAGATAATAAAATTAAAAATAATCTTACTTCATAAGAAATTGTTTGAGCAACTGATCGTAAACCTCCTAATAAAGCATAATTAGAATTTGAAGATCATCCTGCAATCATAATTGTATAAACTCTTAATCTTGAACAACATAAAATAAATAAAACACCTAAATTAAAATTAATTAAAACTCTAAAAAATGGTATTCTTATTCATAAAAATAAAGATAAAAATAAATTAAAAATAGGTGAAAAATAATAAGAATTAAAATTTGATATTATTGGATAAATCCCTTCCTTAGAAAATAATTTAATTGCATCTCTAAAAGGTTGAGGAATTCCTATAAATCCAACCTTATTAGGACCTTTACGAATTTGAATATACCCTAAAACTTTTCGTTCTAATAAAGTTAAAAAAGCTACCCCTACTAAAACACAAATTAATAAAATTAAACTTCTTAAAAATATTAATATAATATCTAAAATAAACAAATATTACTTGTAAAATTACATATTTAAATTCTAAATTTAATGCACTAATCTGCCAAAGTAACATTAATTTTAATCTTTATAAATAAATTTTTATTAATATTTGGTCCTTTCGTACTAAAATATTATAACTAATTTAAGATAGAAACCAACCTGGCTCACACCGGTTTAAACTCAGATCATGTAAAATTTTAAAAGTCGAACAGACTTAATTATTTAGCTTCTACACCAAAAATAAATTTTAATCCAACATCGAGGTCGCAAACTTCTTTTTCGATTTGAACTCTTTAAAGAAATAACGCTGTTATCCCTAAGGTAATTTAATCTTATAATCATAATAAATGGATCAATTAATCATAAATTAATGTTAATATATAAAAAAAGTTAATTAAATTTTTCAATCACCCCAATAAAATAATTATTATAATTTAAATATAAAATTTCTAAAAAAATTAAATAATATAAATTATTAAACTCTATAGGGTCTTCTCGTCTTTAAACTATATTTAAGCTTTTTAACTTAAAAATAAAATTCTAATTAAAATTAAATTGAGACAGATTATTTCTCGTCCAATCATTCATTCCAGCTTTCAATTAAAAAACTAATTATTATGCTACCTTTGCACAGTCAAAATACTGCGGCCATTTAAAAATCAGTGGGCAGATTAGACTTTAAATTATTATCAAAAAGACATGTTTTTATTAAACAGGCGAAAATACTTTTGCCGAATTCCTTAATTTAACCTTAAATTTAAATTTAAAATTACAAAAAATTATACTAATTTAATCATTATTACATTTATTTTATCATTAAATAAATAATTTAAATAAAATAATTAAAATAAATAAAAATTATATTAATCTAAAAATTAATTATAACATATTATAAAATGAAAATTTCTAATTCTATTAATTTTTATTTCATTATTTATTTTTAAATATTTATTTTTAAGCTTATCCCTAAAAATATTAGAATAATATATTAATAATATTATAATTTAAATTATTAAAAATTATATTCTTAAATTAAATTTATTTCTTTAAAAACTAGATATATTTAAAAACGAATAACGTTTCATTACTAAAATTAAATTAAAAATATTTATAAAACAATAAAATTAATATAATCTTAACTCTTTTAAAATCGAGAAATTTTTTATAAAAAAATTTTAATTAATTAACCCTGATACACAAGGTACTAAAAATTAATTATTCTTTAAATTATTTTTTTAAAATTCTATCACTATACTAATATTCTATCATTTAAATAAATTTATCCTAATAAATACAAAATTAAAATTTTTTTAAATTAATTAAATTAAATAATCAATTAAATTCAAATTAAACTGAATTTCACAATTAACTTTTTAATGTAAATAAAACACTTATATTAAGCTATAATTTGATCTTTCTAGATACACTTTCCAGTACATCTACTTTGTTACGACTTATCTCACTTTAAATGAGAGCGACGGGCGATATGTGCATGTTTTAGAGCTAAAATCATAAAATTAAATTTAATTTTATTACTATTAAATCCACTTTCCTAATTATTTTAAATAACTAATCCATTTAAATAACTTTATTGTAACCCATTTCTTCTTAATTATAAACTGCACCTTGATCTGATTTATTTTATTATTATAAATCTTGAATATTAAATTTCTTTAAAAATATTCAACTACGACGATATACAAACTAATTAAATTAAGTATAACAAATTGTGGAATATCAATTATAGAACAGGTTCCTCTAAATAGACTAAAACACCGCCAAATTTTTTAATTTTAAAGAACTTAACTTATAATCATCTAGTCTTTAATTTTACATTTTTAATAATAGGGTATCTAATCCTAGTTTAAATTAAAATTTAATAACTTCACTTAATTTAATTAAAATTATATCAAATTTAAAATTTCACCTAATAAATTTAATATTATATTTTTAAAAAATAAATTTATTATAAACTAATAATAATTAATTATATTATATGAATAACCGCAACTGCTGGCACAAATTTTGTTAATATTATTATAAATTCCTAAATCTAAATTACTTTAATATTTAAAATTATATACTGCGAATTTAATTTATTTAAATTTTTTTAAAATTTAAATCTGTCCCACTAAAATATACATATAAAAAGAAATAAAAACTAATTTCTAAAAGCTAAAATAAAACTTTAAAACCATAAAATTATTTATAAACTTTATATACATATACAAATTTAACTTTAAATTAACACAGATATACAAATCAATAATTTAATATTTTACCTTTAAGCCTGTTCAAATGAAAACTCTAAGGTAAAATTCATAATTTGAAAACTATCTCCCCTACAAATCGACGTTTCTAAATCTAGATACCTTTAAATTTGCATTCCACTTAAATACAAAAATAAATTAATCTCTAGCTTTAATTTACCCACTAAACTACCTTTAAACCTGTTTAAATGAAAACTCTAAGGTAGAATTTATAATTTGAAAACTATCTCCCCTACAAATCGACGTTTCTAAATCTAGATACCTTTAAATTTGCATTCCACTTAAATACAAAAATAAATTAATCTCTAGCTTTAATTTACCCACTAATTATAAATAAATTATATTTAAAAGCTACCCTGAATAACCTTTTAATATTTTACATCAAAATTATATTTAAAAGTTACCCTGAATAACCTTTTAATATTTTACATCAAAATTATATATAAATTAAATTATTTTTGCAAAAAATTTAGTTGACTTTTTAAACCCGTAAAAACATGGTACAACATAAAATTAACTAAGTTATTTTTGTAAGATAATTAATTTAATTTTAGCTTAAAAACCTCATTCCAAAAAAATCAGGGCTAAAATTCCTTAAAAATTTTTTAAAAATCATCGATTTTTCGGAAAAAAAAAATTAAATTATTTATTAACTTAAAAAATTTTATATTATTTTATTTTAATATAATTATTTTTATTAATAAATTTGAATTCTTAAATAAAACTTTTACATTAAAAATAAAAATATAAACATTATATACGCGTATATATATATAATAAATAAAAATAAAAATTATTAAATTAGATAAAATAATTTAAAATTTTGAATTTTTAATATAGACATTATATATATCAATAAACCATTATTTATCCCAAAAATTAATTTTCAAAACCGAAAAATTTGAAATTTCATTTTTAGGTTAAAATCTCAAACATCTAAAAACCATTTTTTTTTTTTTTTAGCCTATTGAATAAAAATAAGTGTTAAAATTATTTTAAATCAAGATTTTTAACTTTTTTCAAAAAAATATATTAAAATTAAATAACTAAATTCAAATTTATTCAAACTCGAGTTGCTCAAAAAAAAAAGTTAATTAAAAATAGTATACAAAATTCTTAGTCTCCTTAAAAAATAAAGCCTAAAAATTTATTTTTTCCGGAAAATTTTTCCTTACGATTCAAATTCAATTTTTAGCCAAAAATAAGCTTCTTAATTTTTTTTCATCACCCAAATTAACAAATTTTTAATTTTTAATAAATTCAATTTTCCTTCAACCAATTTTTTAAAATTTCTCTAAGTCCAAGATTTTCAAAAATTTAGAATGTAAAAATTAAACAATTTATTTTTTTTTTTCTAAAAAAATCACGAAAATTACTAAAATTTCTAAAATTAAACAATAAAATTTACACTCAAAAAAACTTTTTTTTTCAAAAATTTCACGAAAATTCACTAAAAATCACGAAATTTTGCCAAATTTTACGAAAATTTTTCGAAAATTTTTTGTAATTTTTAAAATTTTTTCGATTTTCGAAAATTTTTTTCAAAAATTTTTTTTTGAAAATTTTTTTTTTTTTTTTCATTTTTTTAGTCTTCCTTAAATAATCAATTCTAATTTTTTTTTTTCAAAATTAATATTTAATGGAATATTACACCCTATTCAATAAAATAAATATAGATTGTAAAATAAAGGGAACCTTTTTTTTTTTTTAATAAAAAATATAAATCCTATACTTCACTAAAATAATAATAACTAAGTTATATTCTAATCAATTTATATTTACTATATAAATATTTAATATATATATATTATGTAATATAATATTAAATAATAAAATTAATTTATTATTACTTATAAATAAATTATCTATAAATGATATTATATATTTCGATTATGAATCTTTGGTTATCATAAATTGATCCTATTAATTTAGGTATATTATGTCTTATATAATTATATAATAATTAAACATTTATATATATATATATAATATACGATAAATAATACTATTCCCAAGTAAACGATAATTAGTTCCCTTATTTTTTTTTTTTTCAAATCTATATATAAGATTATCCTATTAAATTTAATTTTACTAATTTAAAATTATCAAGATCTTTTTTTTTTGTATTATGGCATATAATAAGCTAATTTATTTTTATTTTATTTATCTATATAATTATATTTGAATATTAATAAGGTAATTTTTATATTGCGAAAATCGATGTCTCGATTCATTTAGGGGCAAAAAAAATTTTTAGTTTGGGAATCAACCTTCTTAACTTTTCAAAGCTGGTAAAAAGGTGTGTATTTCGCAAAAGTTAAAATGACAAAAACGTCGATTTTCAGTGGTATCATTTTTTCAAAAAATTAGATTAAATTTTTCTTCAAAAAAATTTTTTTGTGTTTATAATTTTAATTTTACACATAAAGTTTT